CTCGTCGTTAATTCGTTAATCTGAATTCCTAAATAATTAGTAATTACTAAATAATTAGTAATTACTAAATAATTAGTAATTACTAAATAATTATTACTAAATAATTACTATTAATATAAATTAATTAATATAAATTAATAATTAATAAAAAGAATAAATAATTAATAAATTTAAAAGAAAAGAAAATCGAAATATTTGAAAATATAGATATTTCAATAGTAAATAGTAATTTCGATTTTTTGATTTCGATTCTATTTAGAGTAATTGTAATTTCGAATTGATTTCATTTTCCATTCAATTTGAAAATTAATAAATCTTATTTCTTATTACTTTATGGCTATGGGCGAATGACGGGAATTGAACCCGCGCATGGTGGATTCACAATCCACTGCCTTGATCCACTTGGCTACATCCGCCCCTAGTACTATACTCTATTTTTGAATTCGACTAAATATTATAAATAACTCAATATTATCTAAATATTCTATATTCGAAATTATAAAATTAAAAAAAGAAAAATAGAATTCAAAAAAATATATATATGATATGATTATGATAAAAAAGATAAAAAAAAGAAAAAGAAGAGATCTCTTTTCTGTATATGCTTTAAGACAACATATATGTATGTCCCCCCACAAAGCACGAAGAGTAGTTGATCAGATTCGTGGACGTTCTTACGAGGAAACGCTTATGATACTCGAGTTCATGCCTTATCGAGCATGTTATCCCATTTTAAAATTGATTTATTCTGCAGCAGCAAATGCTCGCCACAATATGGGTTTCAACGAAGCCGATTTAATCATTAGTAAGGCCGAAGTCAACAAAGGTACTACTGTGAAAAAATTAAAACCTCAGGCTCGAGGGCGGAGTTATCTGATAAAAAGATCGACCTGTCATATAACTATTGTATTAAAAAATATATCTTTAGATAAAAAATCGAAATATGAAGAATATAACATATGCTTAAAAAAAAAACCAGGGATGTAGAAAAAAAATGAAATCCACAGATATGACATTTCATAGTATGTATAGTAAATAGTGGAGGATTATGGGACAAAAAATAAATCCACTTGGTTTCCGACTTGGTACAACCCAAAGTCATCATTCTATTTGGTTTGCTCAACCAAAAAATTATTCGGAGGGTCTAGAAGAAGATCAAAAAATAAGAAACTATATCAAGAATTATGCAAAAAAAAATATGAAAACATCTTCTGGTATTGAGGGAATTGCATGTATAGAAATTCAAAAACGAATCGATGTGATTCAAGTAATAATATATATGGGATTTCCAAAATTATTAATAGAAAGTAACCCGAAACGAATCGACGAATTACAGATAAATGTACAAAAAGAACTTAATTTTGTGAACCGAAAACTAAATATTGCTATTACAAGAGTTTCAAATCCCTATGGACATCCTAATATTCTTGCAGAGTTTTTAGCCGGACAATTAAAGAATAGAGTTTCATTTCGCAAAGCAATGAAAAAAACTATTGAATTAACCGAACAAGCAAATATAAAAGGAATTCAAGTACAAATTTCGGGGCGTCTTGACGGAAAAGAAATGGCACGTGTGGGGTGGATTAGAGAGGGTAGAGTTCCTCTACAAACCATTCGAGCTAAAATTGATTATTGTTCGTATACAGTTACAACTATTTATGGGGTATTAGGCATCAAAATTTGGACATTTATAGACAAAAAATGATTAACCCTTACTTGACTTGTCTTTACATTTTATCCTTTACATTCTACCCATTGATAAAAAAAAAAAAAATGACAAACTCGTTGATTTTTTTTTATTTGATTTTATTATTTTATTTATTATTTTTATTATTTTTTATTTATTATTATTATATATATAGGTATATAGTATTTATAATAGGTATATAGTATTTATAGGTATCATAGTATTGAATAAAAATTTATATAGGATTGAATAAAATCAAAAATTCGATTGATAATTTGATATAATTGCTATGCTTAGTGTGTGACTCGTTGGTTTTTAGGGTTGGTTTTTTGGTTTATAGGATCAGGATTCAAAAAAAAGAACTGACCCATACTATCAACTAATACTAATAAATAGAAATATTATACAATTAATAATAATAACCAATAACCAACCCGTCGCTTTGTATTATATTATCTGGATCTAAAGAAACATTCAAGATATGATCAATATGTTCATATTTTTGGAGCAAGTCAAATCCGTTTTGCACAAACAAAAAGAAAAAAAATCTAATTTGATTAGGAATTGTAAATAAAAATATAAATTATGCGGATAAGTAGAAAATAAGTGGAAGGGTGAAAGAAAGAAAGAAAAAAAAATATATCAATGCTCTAAGATTCCGATATGTAAGGTCTATAAATCATCAGATAAAAACTAATGTACTAAAGCATCAATCCCAATTGATCTATAATGAATGAAACTAATTCGTTCATTTCATAAAAAAAATCAAGAGCCTCGAGTCAATAAAAAGACTGGGAAGATTGACTCAAGACAAATTGAAATTGAATTATTTAATTCAATTTTATTATTATTTCATTTTTATTTTTAATTTTTAGATTAGAGGCTCCGTTGTAAAATTAAGACCTAACCATTAATGAAAAAGCGACGGGAACGACGGAACCTGTAAATACATAAGATTTTATTGCAAAATTGAAAAAAAAATCTTAACGATTTATTGAGGGGATAGCGAAAGGAACCAGAAGACAGTCCTTTTCTTTTTATTTTATTCTGAAGGATCTGGATTATCTCTACAAATAACAAATAAAAAAAAAATAGCGAAAGAGTCAATATTCGCTCGCAAAATTTTGTTAAATTATAAATTATTGGATTTCTAAAATTTATTGATCTGATATCATAATTATAATAATAATAAAATAATAAAAAAAAATTCGTTATAACCTTATAACAATAGCAAAAAAAAAAGCAAAAAAAGATTATCTAAAACAAAATATTATCTATAATTATCTATATCTATAATATTCGAATTTAGAATCTAAAAATATTAGAATTAGAATATATAAAAATAAAATTTTAAATAAAATAGAAAAATATTGAATATTTAATATATTTTAAATATTTTAATATTTATTTATTATTTAAAATATTTATTTATTATTTAATTATTATTTAATATTTAATTATTATTTAATATTAATATATTATTATATATATATTATTATATATATATATATTATATATATTATTATATATATATTATTATATATATATATATTATATTTGTTATATTTATATATAGATATATTATATATATTTGTTATATTTATATATAGATATCGATCTATTTTTTTATATAAATTATAAACTAAATAGATTAATAGATTAAAATAAACTAAATAGATTAAATAGATTAAATATATTAAATATATGAAATATATACAAATAATAAAAATATACAAACAAATCTATACAAATAATAAAGATTAGAATAATTTAGAATATTTGAGAATAATTTTTGAATTCAAAATATTATATTCGATTTAGATATTAGATATAATTAAAAAATGAAGTGAAATCTCAACGAATCCTATGATTTAATAGATTGGATTTAATAGATTGTTCATCAAACAAACACATATATATATTCTATTTTTAATCATTTCATTTGCGAGGAGCTGGATGAGAAGAAACTCTCATGTCCGGTTCTGTAGTAGAGATGGAATTGAGAAAAAACCATCAACTATAACCCCAAAAGAACCCGATTTCGTAAACAACATAGAGGAAGAATGAAAGGAATAGCTTTTCGAGGCAATCGTATTTGTTTCGGCAGATATGCTCTTCAAGCACTTGAACCCGCTTGGGTTACATCTAGACAAATAGAAGCGGGACGCCGAGCAATGACACGAAATGCACGCCGCGGCGGAAAAATATGGGTACGTATATTTCCCGACAAACCTGTTACTTTAAGACCTACGGAAACACGTATGGGTTCGGGAAAAGGATCTCCTGAATATTGGGTCGCTGTCGTTAAACCGGGTAGAATACTTTATGAAATGGGCGGAGTAGCAGAAAATATAGCACGAAGGGCTATTTCAATAGCAGCATCAAAAATGCCTATCCGAACTCAATTCATTATTTCGGGATAGGAATAAAGAACTAAAAGAATAAAGACTTTTGGGGGGATGATAAAAAAAATCGCAAGTTTCTTTTTTTTTTTTGACAAACAATATATCTTTTTTTCCTTTGCATTAGCATTAAAATAACAGATAAAAAAAACGATATGATCCAATCTCAGACCCATTTGAATGTAGCGGATAATAGTGGAGCCCGCAAATTGATGTGTATTCGAATCATAGGGACTAGTAATCGCCGATATGCTCATATTGGTGACATTATTGTTGCTGTGATAAAGGAAGCAGCACCCAATTCGCCTCTAGAAAGATCAGAAGTAATCAGAGCTGTAATTGTACGTACTTGTAAAGAGCTCAAACGTAATAACGGTATTATAATAAGATATGATGACAATGCTGCAGTTGTCATTGATCAAGAAGGAAATCCAAAGGGAACTCGAATTTTTGGTGCAATCGCCCGAGAATTGAGACAATTCAATTTTACTAAAATAGTTTCATTAGCGCCTGAAGTATTATAAGATAAAATTCGAAAATAGAAAAAAATATATAAAATATATAATAAAAATGAAATATTAAATATAAATATTAAATATATAAATATATAATATATATATAATCTAAATATATAATTATATAAATAATTATATAATCAAAATATATAATAAGATATATCAGTTAAGGTTAAAATGAGACCATGATATGATATAGTTTGATATAGTTATAGTACTTGAATAAAAAAAAAAATGAAATTCTAAATTCTATTTCATTAATAAATTGTGTTTCACGCATATACCTTTAATAAAATAAGTAATTCATAAAAAAGAAATAAATAATCGGTAGAGTATGTTGATTATATCAAAACGAGAGATAAATCAAAATTTTAGTTTATCATGGGCAGAGATCCTATTGCTGAAATAATAACCTCTATTCGAAATGCTGACATGAATAGAAAAGGAACTGTTCAAATACCATCCACTAACATCACCGAAAACATTATTAAAATACTTTTACAAGAAGGTTTTATTGAAAATGTCAGAAAACACCAGGAAGTCAACAAAAAATTTTTGGTTTTAACCCTACGACATAGAAGGAAGAAGAAAGGGCCATCTGGAACTAGTCTAAATTTAAAGCGAATCAGCCGATCTGGTCTACGAATCTATTATAACTATCAAAAAATTCCGAGAATTTTGGGCGGAATAGGTATTGTAATTCTTTCTACCTCTCAGGGTATAATGACCGATCGAGAAGCTCGACTAAAAAGAATCGGCGGAGAAATTTTGTGTTATATATGGTAATCTTTCGAATATCCGAATTGTATCCGAACCTCTTAATTTGTGAAAAAAGACAAAGAAGAAGTTTCTAATATCATTCCTTTTAATGATACTTGAAAACGATTTAGATGGAATGAAAGAAAAAAAATGGATTTCATTCAGGAAGGTTTATTTAATTACTGAATCGCTTTTGCAAGAATATGTTCAAAGTTCCTTTAGATAATGAAGATCGGGGTTTAGGTTCTATTTCAGGAAGGATCCAACGTAATTTTTTTATAACTATTTTTTTATAACTATACTGATACTGACCCGAAATAGAGTTAAATACGTAGAATTATACCAGAGCACTTCGAATTTCTGGATTCTGGAACAAAAAAAAGATTTGAATGATTAGTCAGTTTTTTTTTTTTCAACTTGCAAATTCTTTTCACTTTCTTTCATAGGAATACAATTCAAGATTTCAAAGTTGAAAGAAACTTATTTTCTTCAAAAAGGAAAAGTATGTATATTCAAAAATAAAGGGATGACAAATATGAAAATAAGAGCTTCTATTCGTAAAATTTGTGAAAAATGTCGACTGATACGTAGACGGGGACGAATTATAGTAATTTGCTTTAATCCAAGACATAAACAAAGACAAGGCTAATCTTTCTAAGCGTAAACGCTCTAAAGGATCTGATATAAAAAAAAAGATCTCTATTTTGACATGAAATGGATATATCCATAGACTTTGACTTATATTTATGAGATAATAAAATATGGCAAAACCTTTACCAAGAATCGGTTCGCGTAGAAACGGACGTATTGGTTCACGTAAAAATGCACGTAAAATACCAAAAGGAATTATTCATGTTCAAGCAAGTTTCCACAATACTATTGTGACTGTTACAGATGTACGAGGTCGAGTGATTTCTTGGTCCTCCGCCGGCACTTGTGGATTCAGGGGCACAAGAAGAGGAACACCATTTGCGGCTCAAACCGCAGCAGGAAATGCTATTCGAACAGTAGTGGATCAAGGTATGCAACGGGCCGAAGTCATGATAAAGGGTCCTGGACTCGGACGAGATGCGGCATTAAGGGCTATTCGCAGAAGTGGTATACTATTAAGCTTCGTCCGGGATGTAACCCCTATGCCACATAATGGCTGCAGACCCCCTAAAAAAAGGCGCGTGTAAAAATAAATCTTGATAGAGATTTCAAGAGAAATAAATAATTCAATGATTTCAATATTACTATGATTCGAGAGAAAGTAACCATATCTACTCGGACACTGCTGTGGAAATGTGTTGAATCAAGAACTGACAATAAGCGTCTTTTTTATGGACGCTTTATTCTATCGCCACTTATGAAAGGCCAAGCTGACACAATAGGCATTGCGACGCGGAGAGCTTTACTTGGAGAAATCGAAGGAACATGTATCACACGTGCAAAATCTGAGAAAATACCACACGAATTTTCTACTATAGCAGGTATTCAAGAATCAATACATGAAATTTTAATGAATTTGAAAGAAATTGTATTGAGAAGCAATTTGTATGGAACTTTTGACGCATCTATTTGTGTCAAAGGTCCTGGGTATGTAACTGCTCAAGACATCATTTTACCGCCTTTTGTGGAAATCATTGATAATACACAGCGTATCGCTAGCCTAACGGAACCCATTGATTTGCGTATTGGATTACAAATCGAGAGAAATCGCGGCTATCATATAAATATAAAACCGACAAATAACTTTCAAGAGGGAAGTTATCCTATAGATGCTGTATTTATGCCTGTTCGAAATACCAATCATAGTGTTCACTCTTATGGAAATGGGAATGAAAAGCAAGAGATACTTTTTCTCGAAATATGGACAAATGGAAGTTTAACTCCTAAAGAAGCACTTCATGAAGCCTCCCGCAATTTGATTGATTTATTTATTCCCTTTTTACATGCAGAAGAAAACTTCCATTTAGAAAAAAAGAAACATAAAAACAAGGTTCCTTTACCCCTTTTTCATTTTTATGATAGATTGACTAAATTAAGAAAAAATCAAAATGAACTTTCATTGAAATATGTTTTTATTGACCAATCAGAATTGACCCCTAGGATCTATAATTGTCTCAAAAGATCAAATATACATACATTATTAGAC